TCAAACAGGTACAGGTCAACTAAACGGTATTCCGGTAGCCCTTGGGGTTATGGATTTTCAGTTTATGGGGGGTAGTATGGGATCCGTAGTAGGCGAAAAAATCACTCGTTTGATCGAGTATGCTACCAATCAATGTTTACCTCTTATTTTAGTGTGTTCTTCCGGAGGAGCACGAATGCAAGAAGGAAGTTTAAGTTTGATGCAAATGGCTAAAATTTCTTCGGTTTTATGTGATTATCAATCAAGTAAAAAGTTATTCTATATATCAATTCTTACATCTCCTACTACCGGTGGGGTGACAGCTAGTTTTGGTATGTTGGGGGATATCATTATTGCCGAACCCTATGCCTATATTGCATTTGCGGGTAAAAGAGTAATTGAACAAACATTGAAAAAAGCCGTGCCTGAAGGCTCACAAGCGGCTGAATCTTTATTACGTAAGGGCTTATTGGATGCAATTGTACCACGTAATCTTTTAAAAGGTGTTCTGAGCGAGTTATTTCAGCTCCATGCTTTTTTTCCTTTGAACAAAAATTCAATCAAATAGAACGGTTAGTTTATCAGAATTAAACGAAAACCCTGAAAAATGCATTTTTCTTTCGAATCCTTTTTTTTTCTCGATATTTTTGTTTACTACTCAGTAAACCTCTATCAACAAGCTAAAAAGTGCATTTTTGCTTTGGGGAAGTTCAAATTAGACTAGACAAATAAAAAAAAGTGCATTTTCCTCCCTTGCTTGCATATGTATAGATAATTCAAATAGAGATATATACAGATCTATAGAGAGTCTTCCATTTTGTAGAAATTTGTAATGGAATACAATTTTTTCTTTATTAATGACTATTATAAGATATAAGACAAAAAGAATAATAAATCTAACAAGGGGATTATGATACATCTATTTGATTTTGAAAGATTAATAAGTCCATTTATTTAGTTTGGCGTTTCTTGTACCTATTTTTTATTCTATTTCTATTAGGTTCTATTCTATATATTTCTATTAGGTTGTATATTAGTATTAGATATATATTTACTTAAAGATACTTAGTATAATTATATAATATATATAATAGAAATAATAAAAATACAAGATATTCTAAGATATCTTTAGAATTCAGAATATAACAATAACAGGTACAAATATTAAATTGAGGTACCCATTTTATGACAACTTTCAATAACTTACCCTCTATTTTTGTGCCTTTAGTAGGCCTAGTCTTTCCGGCAATTGCAATGGCTTCTTTATTTCTTCATATTCAAAAAAATAAGATTTTTTAGATCGGCTGAGACCTAATCGTATCACTCCTTTTTTTATTTTAAAAACTTCGATTCGATAAGACCCATTTGGTAGAATATTGTATAACACATAGATTCCTACAAACATAAATAAAAAAAACTCTTATGCATGTGTAAACGTAAATAAATTTGCGCTCTTTTGAAAAAATGAATCATCATCGGGCCGATGTATGAAATTCAAGTCAATCTATTTATTTGTATGTATATATGTATATAGCTATAGGGGATCATATAAAGGAAGGAGATGTTATTATTTAAGATATAAACAATTCTATGAATTACTCCTAAGGTAAAGGTTCACAACAAAATAGTTGATGAGAGTTACTTTGAAAATAAAAAAAGGAAAGTCATATTTTCTCAATTCCAAAAAATTGTATAACTGGATCTAATATATATGAGTTGGCGATCAGAATCTATATGGATAGAATTTATAACGGGGTCTCGAAAAACAAGTAATTTCTGCTGGGCCTTTATCCTATTTTTAGGTTCATTAGGATTCTTATTGGTTGGAACTTCCAGTTATCTTGGTAGAAATGTTATATCGTTATTTCCGTCTCAGCAAATCATTTTTTTTCCACAAGGGATTGTGATGTCTTTCTATGGGATCGCAGGTCTCTTTATTAGTTGCTATTTGTGGTGCACTATTTTGTGGAATGTGGGTAGTGGTTATGATCTTTTTGACCGAAAAGAAGGAATAGTGCGTATTTTTCGTTGGGGATTTCCTGGAAAAAGTCGTCGCATCTTTTTACGATTCTTTATGAAAGATATTCAGTCCATCAGAATAGAAGTTAAAGAGGGTGTTTCTGCTCGGCGTGTCCTTTATATGGAAATTCGAGGTCAAGGGGCTATTCCTTTAATTCGTACTGATGAGAATTTTACTACACGAGAAATTGAGCAAAAAGCTGCTGAATTGGCTTACTTCTTGCGTGTACCAATTGAAGTATTTTGAAATGAATTCATTTTGAAAGACTAAATGCTTTGGCAGTAGGAAGAAAAAACTAAAGAATTTCTGTCTTTTTTTTTGTCAATTGAATATTCATCTATTCTTTTATGCTCGTTTTTTTGATATATTTGATAGAAAAGAAAAGGAGTTTCTTCGTCTCGAAATTAGTATTGATCGAAAAAAGGGGGAATAGCATCCTGGAAACCTAATTGTTTCTTGATTCAAGTTGGAAGTGTATTCTGAATCTATTTCTGTATTCTTTCTAGATTCAAAGCAAAGACTCAGTATTGAATCAACAGAAAAAGAGAAAATGGATTCATAGGCTCACTACATTCTATTCGAATTAGAATAGAAACTCATGCTCGATAGAAATATTAGATCTAATAGAATCAACAAATGAGGTAGGTTCATTAACAATTCACAGATTCAAAATGGCAAAAAAGAAAGCATTCATTCCTTTTTTTTATTTTACATCTATAGTCTTTTTGCCCTGGTTGATCTCTCTCTGCTGTAATAAAAGTTTGAAAACTTGGATTACTAATTGGTGGAATACTAGACAATGCGAAACTTTTTTGAATGATATTCAAGAAAAAAGTATTCTAGCAAAATTCATACAATTAGAGGAACTATTCCAGCTCGATGAAATGATAAAGGAATACCCAGAAACCGATTTACAACAATTTCGTCTAGGAATCCACAAAGAAACGATCCAATTCATCAAGATACACAATGAGTATCGTATCCATACAATCTTGCACTTCTCGACAAATCTAATATCTTTCGTTATTCTAAGTGGTTATTCCTTTTGGGGTAAGGAAAAGCTTTTTATTCTGAATTCTTGGGTTCAAGAATTCCTATATAATTTAAGTGATACAATCAAAGCTTTTTCGATTCTTTTATTAACTGATTTATGTATCGGATTCCATTCGCCTCACGGTTGGGAACTAATGATTGGTTATATTTACAAAGATTTTGGGTTTGCTCATTACGAGCAAATTTTATCTGGTCTAGTTTCTACCTTTCCAGTCATTCTTGATACAATTTTTAAATATTGGATCTTTCGTTATTTAAATCGTGTATCTCCGTCACTTGTAGTGATTTATCATGCAATAAACGACTAAAAAATGATTCACTGATCCAATTTTAATCTTTCGTACCTTATACATCATAACCAAATCAAAGTCGTATTTACTTTACTCTTTTTACCCATGAGGGATTCCTTGTATATTTCAACACAAAAGATTTTGTTTCAGTAAATGTAAATAGCAGAATTGTGGCTAGGGAAGTATATTATCGACCTACCTAACTTTATTGTAGAAATTTTCGGGATAAATGATTGGACCATGCAAACTAGAAATACCTTTTCTTGGATAAGGGAAGAGATTACTCGCTCCATATCTGTCTCACTCATGATATATATAATAACTTGGGCATCCATTTCAAGTGCATATCCGATTTTTGCCCAGCAGAATTATGAAAATCCACGAGAGGCAACTGGGCGTATTGTATGTGCCAATTGCCATTTAGCTAATAAGCCCGTGGATATTGAGGTTCCACAAACGGTACTTCCTGATACTGTATTTGAAGCAGTTGTTAAAATTCCTTATGATATGCAACTAAAACAAGTTCTAGCTAATGGTAAAAAAGGGGCTTTGAATGTGGGAGCTGTTCTTATTTTACCGGAGGGATTTGAATTAGCCCCCCCCGATCGTATTTCACCCGAGATGAAAGAAAAGATAGGAAATCTGTCTTTTCAGAATTATCGCCCCAATCAAAAAAATATTCTTGTAATAGGTCCTGTTCCTGGTCAAAAATATAGTGAAATAACCTTTCCTATTCTTGCCCCAGACCCTGCTACTAATAAAGATGTTCACTTCTTAAAATATCCTATATACGTAGGTGGAAACAGGGGAAGGGGTCAGATTTATCCTGATGGTAGCAAAAGTAACAATACAGTTTATAATGCTACGGCAGGAGGGATAATAAGCAAAATTTTACGAAAAGAAAAAGGGGGATACGAAATAACCATAGTGGATGTATCGAATGGACGCGAAGTGATTGATATTATCCCTCGAGGCCTAGAACTTCTTGTTTCAGAGGGCGAATCCATTAAACTCGATCAACCATTAACGAGTAATCCTAATGTGGGTGGATTTGGTCAGGGGGATGCGGCAATAGTCCTTCAAGATCCATTACGTGTCCAAGGCCTTTTGTTCTTCTTAGGATCGGTTGTTTTGGCACAAATCTTTTTGGTTCTTAAAAAGAAACAGTTTGAGAAGGTTCAATTATCCGAAATGAATTTTTAGATCTGTCTATTTAGCTTTATCAAATTCGTAAAAAAGAACAAAAAATTATGAAAAGCCTTTTGCCTCTCTTTAGATTTGCTATTCCTTTTCGACCAGATGTCAGGAATTACTTGTATCATAGTCCTAATCCTAGTATGTATATTGAGAAGAATTCACTTTACCCCCCCCTTTATTTCTTTTTCAATAAAAATTTGAAAAATGGGAAGGGGTGTGATGTAACTCTGTCGTTATTGACCAATTGAAATTTAAATTGATAGAATGTATCAATAATCAAGAGTTTTTTTCTATTCGAATGGAAAAATTTGACTAGATACTAAAATAAGATAAGGAACGCACGCGCCGAAAAAAAGGGAACCATAAATCGGCGAAACAACAAGTTTTAGGGACTATAGGGAGTATTTTTTGTGCTAGTCTTCGACACAAGAAAAGGATGTCTAAAATTCCTTTTCTTGTGT